ATCTCACCCCCGTTTTTCTCTTTTTTCCTTTTTTGAATTCCAAGAAAGGATAAAAGAGAAAGAAAAAAAGTCGATTCAATCGAAACTAAAATCGGTTTACAGTTTGAATCAAATTAATAGAGTGAAAAAAGAAAAGGAAATGTCAGTCTAGGGCAAGTGTATCATACATACAAGGTCCTTAACAAAATAAAATACAATTAGATTAGAAATCTAGTTAATTGTATTACTTATTAATTACTATCTATTGATTGCAACAAAATCTTTTAGAATTTGGTTTCGTTCTTTTTTTTTCGTTAGATAAAAATCAAAATATAGAAGAGTTGAATGAATCAAAAATCCAAAGGAGTTTCATGGCCAAGAGTAAAGATGTACGAGTAACTATTATTTTGGAATGTATCAGTTGTGTTCGAGACAGTGTTAATAAAGACTCAAGGGGTATTTCTAGATATATTACACAAAAGAATCGACACAATACGCCTAGTCGATTGGAATTGAGAAAATTCTGCCCCTGTTGTTCCAAACATACGACTCATGGGGAGATAAAAAAATAAAAGGAACAGTCACAAAATGACATATTATAATATATTATAATATCTAAATAGAGATTCGAATCTAACTAAACCCATATATAAACAACCCAAATCCTATTTTTTAATTAGAATTTATTGTAAATCTGACCGAAATAGGATTTCTGGAAAAGGAATAAACAAACCATGGATAAATCCAAGCGACCCTTTCTTAAATCGAAGCGATCTTTTCGTAGACGTTTACCCACGATCCAATCAGGGGATCGAATTGATTATAGAAACATGAGTTTAATTAGTCGATTTATTAGTGAACAAGGAAAAATATTGTCAAGACGCGTAAATAAATTGACCTTGAAACAACAACGATTAATTACTACTGCTATAAAACAAGCTCGTATTTTATCTTTGTTACCTTTTCTTAATAACGAGAAACAGTTTGAAAGAACTGAGTCGACTGCTCAAACAATAGGTCTTAGAACTAGAAATAAATAGGTTTAGCTTACTTTTTAATTGACTCAAAATTTCAATTCGAACTGAACTTAGGTCGGTGTTGTGTTCGAAAAATAAGATAATCCAGAGTTGATTCGTCTGTCATAATAAAAAAAGACGCGGGGACGAATAAATCATTTTTTATTAAATTCTTTTGTTCATTTTGACAACTTTATCTTAATCTTATCCTATTTTATACTCCCTTCCCGGAGTTGATTCTCCGGGGAATTCCATTCAAATTACTCCAATGGATCCAATATTTCATTTGAAATCATATAAAGACAATTCCTATTTAATATAGCTATTTGTGCAAGTATTTTACGATTTAGAAGCAATTGACTTTTGTACAGATCATTTATTAGTCTACTATAACTATAGGATACTCCTTTATTGCGAATTACTGCATTTATCCGAGTAATCCACAAACGACGAAAATCTCTCTTTTTCTTATCGCGATCGCGATGAACCGAAATTAAAGCTCGTATTTTCTGTTGAGTAATAGTTCGAGTAAGTCTTGAATGAGCCCCCCGAAAACTTGATGCAAATAAACGAATTTTGTTTCTACGTCTCCGAGCTATATATCCTCGTTTAATTCAATAAAGACAATTCCTATTTAATATAGCTATTTGTGCAAGTATTTTACGATTTAGAAGCAATTGACTTTTGTACAGATCATTTATTAGTCTACTATAACTATAGGATACTCCTTTATTGCGAATTACTGCATTTATCCGAGTAATCCACAAACGACGAAAATCTCTCTTTTTCTTATCGCGATCGCGATGAACCGAAATTAAAGCTCGTATTTTCTGTTGAGTAATAGTTCGAGTAAGTCTTGAATGAGCCCCCCGAAAACTTGATGCAAATAAACGAATTTTGTTTCTACGTCTCCGAGCTATATATCCTCGTCTAATTCTAGTCATTGAATAAATGAAACTTTGAGGAATAACTAATTGAGTTTTTGTTTATCAGTTATTCCCTTTCCCCTTACAGATTTTTTTATAACAAAACGGATTCTTCGGATATATAAAATAAAAATTCCAATGACTTTTGCTACTATAACCTTCCCAACCACAATTTTTTCTGATTTCGAAGTGAACTGTCTAAAAATAATAAAATAAATTGCTTGATAGCTAGTATCAATAAAATAGTAAAATAGATATATATAGAAGAAATAATAGAGTGGTTCCATCGTTTCTATGGTTACTTCTTAAACGGTGAGGTCCTCTCTATACACCGGAGCCTTTTCCTTCATTTAATGAATCTTATTTTTTTGGTAACTTGTACAGTTCACACCGTTATGGGGCTCTACCCATGAATTATCCAGTAATAGGTCTTTTACAATGAGATCCATCTATACAGTAACGGTATTTAATTCTGAAGGTTAGCTGGGTAGCTGATCCTGTTAGGCCGTTCTTGGAAGTATAAAATTGCTTCTGCTAAATAGGGTTTCCCCCGCTTAATGAATAACCCTTTTGTTATCAATGAGGAATTGCTTCTCAGCTTATTGGATTTGCACCAACGGAAACCATAAATTTCATACACAATAGGTGGATAGAATAGATTTTAGCCAGTGAATGGAAAAATTTCATTTGCGTTTTTATTCTATTTAGCTATTGGTACTGATCAGTCAGACGGATTACTACTGGTTGTTATTGGTTCCTTTCTTTTGCTCCAGCCCATGATCTAAACGAGTCGCACATACACCCTAGTACATGTTCCCCGGCGCTGAGGACATCCCCTAAGAGCGGGGGATTTTGTGACATTTCGTATTGTCTGTCTTGTGTTTCTAATAAGTTGTTTAATAGTTGGCATGCTGAATCATATACAGACTGAACTGGTTTAGATTGCTCTTAACCAGATGCTTATGAATTCTTTCGATTTAATAGACTATTAAAGAATCGGGTAAGACGATAAGTAAAATTTCAATCAAATCGTGGTTGTGAAATCCTTGATATTTTCATTCAACTGCTACAAGATCCACAATTCCGTGAGCTTGGGCTTCTGTTGCTGACATAAAAACATCCCGTTCCATGTCTTCGGATACAACCCAAAAAGATTTACCTGTTCTTTGGACATAAACCATTGTGATGGTTTCGCGCAGGTTCAGCAGTTCTTCCGCTTCCAGGACAAATTCTCCTGTTTGGGACTCATAAAAAGAACTCGCAGGTTGATGGATCATTACCCTAGTGATATTATAATATACAAAAGAAAAGGGTTTTGCAGAATGGAGTAAAGAGACTAACAAGAAAAAATAGAACCGTACAGGCAGTTTTTACGTAGTGCATACGGCTCACGAATGGAATTTACTATCAAAGATAAAATAGGATTTCTCATACCCCGATCGAAAATAGGTCCAATTACCACCCTTCTTTATTAGATGAGTTCAAAATACTATGATGGTTCCGTTGCTTTATATATTTATTCCGTCTGTGATTCAGCAATCCCAAAGTTTCTTTTTGATGCGCTCAAATAAAATATGGAAAATTGTTTCATAACATAAATTTATGCAGAGCTTTTCGGTGTGAAAAAGGTTTGTGACACTGAGATTCCGATAGATCAAAATAAATCAAATTGGAAATACTGAGTATTTCAGACTGCTCTTTCGATACATAATTTAATGGTTTGAGAAAAAATTATCATATCGAATTCGAAGTGCCATGCTATTATTACTCAAGACTCTTAATTTCATATGGCGAAGGCATAGACTTCTTTTTTTATCTCAAATAAAAAACTCATTGGCGCCAAGCGTGAGGGAATGCTAGACGTTTGGTAATTTCTCCTCCGACCAGGACAAAAGATCCCATTGAAGCGGCTAATCCCATGCATATTGTATGTACATCGGGTGGCACAAATTGCATGGTATCATAAACGGCGATTCCGGGTATTACCCACCCACCGGGGGAGTTTATAAATACATAAAGCTCTCGGTTACGATCTTCTATAGTGAGATATACCATAAGACCAATAAGTTGATTGGAAAGTTCGTTATCAACCTCTTGGCCTAAAAAAAGTAATCTTTCTCGATAAAGTCGGTTGATTAGGATAAAACTGTATCCCTTCGGAACCGTACATGCATTTTTTAATGCATACGGGTCAAAAGAATTGTGCAAAAAAGACTCAATGTATAGATTTCCGCTCCTGCTCTTTTTTTTTTAAGTAAAATCTTTCTAACGAAGGAGCTTTTTCTTCTAGTGTTTGTTGTAAGAAAGAAAAGTTTGTAACCCTTTCACTAGAATTTCCCTCTAATATAGACAAAGTCATTAAATTTGTTTTGTTGAATTAACTTAACTCCTCAATTGATGTATTCTTCGAGATCCGCCCGCAATCACGATGTTATTTTCTTGTTCCTGAATGGGCCTCGTGAATTCTTTTAGGTTTATGCTCTACTCCAGGTAAAGATAATTCCGATTGTGATTTGCACATATAGGACAAATGGACCTACTACCATTTTTTTTTACTACAAATTTTTGTTGAATCAATTTAATGCCTTCGGCTAAATTTTCGACACATTCAGCCTATTTTCCTTAATTGATTAACAGGGATTATTCCTATTTTTTCGTATAGGGAAAAAGAGAATTTCTAATGAGGTATCAATCAATAACCTAGTCAAATAGAAAAACTAGTAATACAAAATTTAGAATTCGAAATAGACACAACAATCGTTGGTATATTACTAAGGTATTTTTTTATAAATGGAGCCTGGATAATTTGATTGGTCCAACCAAGTCAACCATAAATTATTCTAATGGATAATATTAATCTGGATTCCCCTAAAATAGATCTAATTTCACTTCACGCTCCAATTTTTTGATAATCTTTCTTGGGCGAATCAGAGGATATCTCGATCGGGGGGGAGAGAGCGGGTAAATCCCGCATAACCCAATATATCTGACAAGTCACACTATATGTCAACCCAAGATGCATCTTCCTCTCCAGGGCTTCGAAATGGAACTCTTGGAACACCAATAGGCATTAAATGAAAAAAATGAAGTAATCTATTGTACTTTGATGTGAAAACGTAATAGTGGGGGTAGTCTATTGTCTTCATAATAGTGGTCTTTATTTAGTTTACCATATCAAATTAGATCTATAGATTGGAGAAGCTCTTTGATAAAGGAAGTCAGAATTACTCACGACAAATTCTTAGAAATATACCCGTCGAATGATAAACAAGTAGGGATCCATTTGCTCATACAAAAGGGTTCAACCACCCATTGCGTATTGATACTTATCGGGTATAGAATAGATCTGCTTCTCTTTGTTCCTATAAAAACCATTTTTACATTATTACCAATAAAATAGAACAAATAGTAATCCTTACTTCACGATAATTTACTGAAAGGGGAGGTACCTAGCATCATTATTTCCAATGCAATAAAGTTACATAGTGTCTATTTTTCTTTCATAAAGGGGTATTTCCATGGGTTTGCCTTGGTATCGTGTTCATACCGTCGTATTGAATGATCCTGGTCGGTTGCTTGCTGTCCATATAATGCATACGGCTCTGGTTGCTGGTTGGGCCGGGTCAATGGCGTTATATGAATTAGCAGTTTTTGATCCGTCTGATCCCGTTCTTGATCCAATGTGGAGACAAGGTATGTTTGTTATACCCTTCATGACACGTTTAGGAATAACTAATTCATGGGGCGGTTGGAGTATTACAGGCGGAACTGTAACAAATCCGGGTATTTGGAGTTACGAAGGAGTGGCCGGGGCACATATTATGTTTTCGGGGTTGTGCTTCTTGGCAGCTATTTGGCATTGGGTATATTGGGATCTAGAAATATTTTCGGATGAACGTACAGGAAAGCCTTCTTTGGATTTACCCAAGATCTTTGGAATTCATTTATTTCTTTCAGGGGTGGCGTGCTTTGGTTTTGGCGTATTTCATGTAACAGGTTTGTATGGTCCTGGAATATGGGTGTCCGATCCTTATGGATTAACTGGAAAAGTACAATCGGTAAACCCAGCATGGGGCGTGGAAGGTTTTGATCCTTTTGTTCCGGGAGGAATAGCCTCTCATCATATTGCCGCAGGCACTTTGGGCATATTAGCGGGCCTATTCCATCTGAGTGTCCGTCCGCCCCAACGTCTATACAAAGGATTACGTATGGGTAATATTGAAACTGTCCTTTCCAGTAGTATCGCTGCTGTCTTTTTTGCTGCTTTTGTTGTTGCGGGAACTATGTGGTATGGTTCTGCAACTACCCCAATCGAATTATTTGGTCCTACTCGTTATCAATGGGATCAGGGATACTTCCAGCAAGAAATATATCGAAGAGTCAGTGCTGGCCTAGCCGAAAATCAAAGTTTAACAGAAGCTTGGTCAAAAATTCCTGAAAAATTAGCGTTTTATGATTACATCGGCAATAATCCGGCAAAAGGAGGATTATTCAGAGCAGGATCCATGGACAGTGGGGATGGAATAGCTGTTGGATGGTTAGGACACCCCGTCTTTAGAGATAAAGAAGGACGTGAACTTTTTGTCCGTCGTATGCCTACCTTTTTTGAAACATTTCCCGTTGTTTTGGTAGATGGAGACGGAATTGTTAGAGCTGACGTTCCTTTTAGAAGGGCAGAATCAAAATATAGTGTTGAACAAGTAGGTGTAACTGTTGAGTTCTATGGCGGTGAACTTAACGGAGTCAGTTATAGCGATCCCGCTACTGTGAAAAAATATGCGAGACGCGCGCAATTGGGTGAAATTTTTGAATTAGATCGTGCTACTTTAAAATCTGATGGTGTTTTTCGTAGCAGTCCACGAGGTTGGTTTACTTTTGGACATGCATCGTTTGCTCTTCTCTTTTTCTTTGGACACATTTGGCATGGTGCTAGAACTCTGTTTAGAGATGTTTTTGCAGGTATTGACCCAGATTTGGATTCGCAAGTAGAATTTGGAGCATTCCAAAAACTAGGAGATCCTACTACAAGAAAACAAGCCGTCTAATACAACATTGTTGGGATATCTTTTGTTTCTTTATTTATTTTCCTTTTACCGAAGGTATTAGAGAAATCCTAATTTGAATCAGTACCATTTCTTTGACTCTTGTTTTTTTATCCGGTAGATGATTCAAAATAAACAGGTATGAAAGTTATAATTGTAAACCACGATCGAACCTATGGAAGCATTGGTTTATACATTCCTCTTAGTCTCGACTCTCGGGATAATTTTTTTCGCTATCTTTTTTCGAGAACCGCCGAAAATTCAAACTAAAAAATGATTTTTGATTCTCTCAATTGAAGTAATGAGCCTCCAAACTATGGAGGCTCATTACTTCAATTAATCTCCGTGTTCCTCGAATGGATCTCGTAGTTGTTGAGCGGGTTGCCCAAAAGCGGTATATAAGGCGTACCCAGTAAAACTTACAAGTAAACCAGATACAGAGATGGCGACTAGGGTTGCTGTTTCCATTATTATAGAATTTCAAGATCACAATGAATCTATGATAAGATTCTTTATTTACAACAGAATAGTATACAAAGTCAACAGATCTCAATTACTACAATACGATTTATGGCTACACAAACCGTTGAGGAGAGCTCAAAAGCACGTCCAAAACAAACCGGTCTAGGGGGGTTGTTGAAACCGTTGAATTCGGAATATGGTAAAGTAGCGCCTGGATGGGGAACTACTCCTTTGATGGGTGTCGCAATGGCTCTTTTTGCAATATTCTTATCTATTATTTTGGAGATTTATAATTCGTCCGTTTTACTGGACGGAATTTCAATAAATTAGATCCACAAGAATCTCGGCTTTATCACTAGTAAAGTAACTAATTTAGGGCTCAGATTTCTACCCCATTATTTTTTGGTAGTTTGACCGCGGAATTTTTTTGTTTCTGTATTTCCGGAATATGAGTGTGTGACTTGCTAGAATGGATCCTAGTGCTAGTACAGAGAACCGATCTGTCATCTTGATAAAGATAGGTTTTTACCTCGTCGGATACTTATTCCACTAGTATTTGAAACACGAAATATATGAAATATGAAATAAATCATGAAATCGTGGAACTATGATTTATATTGAATAGTTAGACCCCATGACCGGCCCCAAACCATTTTCAAAGAATAATAAGCTATCAAATTCGAAATGAAAAGATTTTTCTTTTTTTCAACTCCTATTTATGCTTATTTTAATTTTAAGCACAAGGAGAATAGTTTCTTTGCTTTGGGTTTTGGGTCATTATTATATTATCGATATCTATTATCGATTCATTAAATAAGTGATGATCCAAGGGTTTTTACTCAGAGAAGCTTTGGGCTAAACTTGAAGTTTTTCTTGAGAATCATAATCATCCGAGGTGTAGTATGAATCTGAGGTTTTAATTAATTCATAGGGTCTTAACAAGAGAATTCCTATTAATAAAAAAAAAGACGAATTACATACAAATCAAAAGAATAATCAAAGAAAAAAAAGAAATAGGGAACGAGAAGATTCAAGAGGCCTTTAAAGATCACCATAAAGACAAATGAGCCAACTTGATGGTTTGGCACTATCACTATAAAGAAGAGTTGTCAGATTTTTTTATTCTTTCGTCTCGTCAAATAAGATTGAATCAAAAAAGAAAGTCAGAAGTTTCCAACCTTCTATACCATACCCGTTGCAATCAGCCTTTGTGTGCTTTTGCTTGAGCTGTACGAGATGAAATTTTCCTATACAGTTCTCGGAGGGGGAACCCTCTTGGTTTACCTATCTCAATAAAGTGTATGATTGGTTCGAAGAACGTCTCGAGATTCAGGCGATTGCAGATGATATAACTAGTAAATACGTTCCTCCCCATGTCAACATATTTTATTGTCTCGGAGGAATTACGCTTACCTGTTTTTTAGTACAAGTAGCTACAGGATTTGCTATGACTTTTTACTACCGTCCCACTGTTACGGAGGCTTTTTCGTCTGTTGAATATATAATGACTGAAGCTAACTTTGGGTGGTTAATCCGATCGGTTCATCGATGGTCGGCAAGTATGATGGTCCTAATGATGATCCTGCACGTATTTCGTGTTTATCTCACCGGTGGGTTTAAAAGACCCCGTGAATTAACTTGGGTTACAGGTGTGGTTCTGGCTGTATTGACCGCATCTTTTGGTGTAACCGGTTATTCCTTACCTTGGGACCAAATAGGTTATTGGGCAGTCAAAATTGTAACAGGCGTACCCGACGCTATTCCTGTAATAGGATCGCCTTTAGTAGAGTTATTACGTGGAAGTGCGAGTGTGGGCCAATCCACTTTAACCCGGTTTTATAGTTTACACACTTTTGTATTACCTCTTCTTACTGCTGTATTTATGTTAATGCACTTTCCAATGATACGTAAACAAGGTATTTCTGGTCCTTTATAGAAAAGAGAGATCCTAGCTATTTCAAATAAATCTTTCTATCACGAGGAACAACAGTATTTCATTGCTACACATATGGATTATTGAAAAGAATAGGACATGTATTTGGATATTTCCCTTCAACTATTTGTGTCAAATAAATAATCTACTATTGTGGGGTTAAAGGGAATTCTCTAAAGAAAAAATGGATTATGGGAGTGTGTGACTTGAACTATTGATTGTGCCATGTAGATATATGTTATCTGCCACATTAGAATTCAGAACCAAATGTGTGTTTGTTCTAACCACCGTGTAAGCCCCATCCAGAGGATAGGCTGGTTCGCTTGAATAGAATATTTTCTCTATGATCAAAAACTTAAATCTATTCGTGTCGTGCTTGAATAGGCTCCGTAAGATCCAGTATAATAAGTGGTGGGGCATGAGGCAAATTTGGTATCTATTTTACTTAATTCTTATTTAAGTTAATTTTTATTAATATTAATAGTATGTAAATGCATCCATTTCTTTTGCATTGAGCCGAATTATGATATGATACTATCGGAGTGAAACAAGGGATCTAACGGAGAAAGGGGGCTAGACTCTATTAGTAACAAGTAAAATCTTTGTATGTAAAAAGGGCTCGAGATACTTTGGGGATAAACG